GGTTCAGGTCATGGACTCGTGGTAGGCTAGTTTAGCGGATAAAATAATCTGCCCTTGCTTTTGGTTGCTTTGATCAGAGTCAAATCCTTCTATTAGCTCGCACTCTTTCATTACTAAGCAAGTCAAGCGGCTTTGGAGATACAGACATTCTATCTTTGTCTTTCGTTCCATCGGTTACTCCGTGGATGTAGATAAGATAGTTTTTCTTTATGTTCTTGGGCGGTTTAGGCTGAAGGGCTAGTGTAGCAGATAATCTTCCTATCTTTCGGGCTGAAAAGTCTTTCCGTTCTGTTCTTGGTCGCCGAAGAGAATATCCAACCTTCCAGTTCCTGTAAAGACGCTTGGGTATCGCAGAGAGAAAGTGAAAGTTCAGTCAAGTAAGGACAGTTCCGTAAGTGAAGGTTTAAGTCGGTAAAGGAGCAAGATACGGCTCAACCAAAAAGCCGTATCGCGCAGGAGCGCTCACATTTTTTGGCTTCCCTGTCACCAGGTCATGCACAAGACATCCAGAAGGATAAAACAAGACGAGAAATTTGTGAGCAAAGAGTTGCCCAATAGAAGTCAGTGTTGGGAAATGTTAGGAACATATAAAAAAGCAGAGTTGGAGTATAGAGGGACTCATTTTCATAGAAACGGTTCCAGAACGAGCCATTTTTATAGGATAATTATCCGCAGTGTATATGAATGGATTATCTTAATACTCTTCAGAGTAGGCCAAACTAACCCAGACGCATCACCTGTGATGTGATTGTATGCCCCCGAGTCCAGAATCCAGTTGGAACGGCTTTAGTGCCCATAGTGACTTTAGTCATACCAGCCTTCCTAGCTAGCCAACTAATAGGTCGAAAAATCCCCCTTTTAGCAAACATAGCACTAAGAGCACCTTAGCTAGTCCTACGGTCCGTTAAGGCGAATGGAATGATTGAACTTGGGACTTCTGACTTCCCTTCCGCCAACAAGGGACGACCTGCCTTTGAATTGAATAAGGAAACCGAGCCGGCCGGATCAAAGATTCGATTGGCCCAGCAGCCGACATAACAGCATTTGTATTCCAGGTTGGCAGAAAAGAATACCCATCATGCCCAGCTCTACTACTTTTCTAAGTAGGTAGTTGTATTTGCCGGACGGCCGGAATTGGACGACTACTCACTAGGTGGTATGATTGGCCGGGGGAGAGAAGAGAAGAAGCCCATCTAGCCTTTTCTTTCCTAATCTTCTGTCCGGAAGACGTTTTAATTGTGGGCATCATATGGATCAGTTGGGCGTTGAAAAAACCCCATCTTAAGGATCACTTTCAGGTTGGCGACTTAGTAATAGTGCCAATAGGTCCTTATGGCCCTTCATTTATACCGTAAGTATCCCAACGCTATCTTCTGAGATTTCCTTCTTATTAAAATGCCACTAATCTGTTGTTGTTCCTCTTACGGAGAACCAACCGGTAACGCACTAAAGTCAATGCACAATGACCATACTGAACACTTGACTATATTGAACTTAATCTGAATTAACAGATCAACCAATGGCGTACTGAAAGTCCTAACTTTTTGCATGTGAAACAGTGCTCACCTAGGTATACGATCTTGATTCAGAAGGTGGGTCCTACCCAGGAATGCGGAGAATGGAAACCCGAACTTTCAAAGGGCTCACATCACACATAAATATTGCAATTAGTGGAAGGTTTAGGCGTGATGCACTTAATCCGTTTTTTCCTGCCGTTGGATTGTAATTCAGTCAATCAGTTCCTGTAGCTAGTAGCTTGACAGTGGTAGCTTACTTATTTATGGGAAAATATCTTGAAGGGACTCTAAGAAGATGGAGTATGGGGAAAAAGTACACTAAATGAGGATCGCCCTCATGTTGAATGGTGGAACTAAACCCATTCATTTATTGCTTACTAACCCCATTGCGAAAACCCGCGGCTTCAAAAAGAAAAGAAATTTAGCAAATAAAAATGCAAAACATAACTATATAAGTAGTTCATCTCGTTTCTACTTGTCCCTTACTCAATATCTAAAAAGGGATTCCACGAAAGTCATGCCTAAGATGATGGCCCCAAACATGATCCCTAGGGATAGCGCTATCGGAATCCGTTCGTGGATCATTAGTCTTAGTTAGTTAACGCAAGAACCCATGATTGACCGACCGTTATCATGTTTTGCTATTTGCTTTGTTGATTTAATATTCAAATGGGATCCTCGTATTTTTCCGTTTACCTTTTGTTTTAGCCTAAAGGGACACTCTATGGTTGCCTCATAGACCTTCCTAATTGGGGATCACTCAATGGGCGTCTGGTCATTATTCCTCTGACTAGCTGGGCGAGGCATTAGGGGAGTAGAAAATCCCAGTAGATTCTCTGCATGAATGGATACATTCTCCTATAATAACCAAGGCTACCATGGCTACTATTTTGGGGCTATCGTGCTGACTATGATGCTTTGTGAGGCCAGTTCCCTGCAGTAAGATGGAATGGAAATAGGATTCAATCCAGCCGTAGGGGAAC